TCCAATATGTAAGGTCTATGAGTCATCACATAAAAGCTAATGTAGTAAAGCATCCATACCAATTGATTTAAAATGAAACTAATCTGTTGATAAAACAAAAAATCAAGAGCCTTGATTCACTCCAGACTGAGAAGATTGACTCAAGAACAATTTTTTTTTTTTTTTTTTTATTATAGGCTCCATTGGAAAAATAAGACCTAAACATTAATTGAGAAGTGATGGGAACGATGTAACCTGTAAATACATAAGATTTTACTGAAAACAAATCTTAATGATTTATTGGGAGGATAGCGAAAGGAAACAGAAGACAATCGATTTATTTTATTATGAGAGATCATGGGTTACCTCTACAAATAAAATAACTATTGAAAGACGAAATATGCAAGAGGAAATATTCGCCCGCGAAGATTTGTTTTATATTCTTTTTGATTGCTAAATTTGATCAATCTGATATCCTAATTCGAATATATATAAAAATTTGTTACAACCTTATATTATTTATATTATAACAAATAACAAAAACAAGATTATCGAAAATAAACAAATAAAATAGAAAAAATTCTCTATAATTAATGTCTATAACTAGAATAATTTTTTCTATTTCTATCTAGAACTAGTAGAACTCTAAAATAGAATATAGATTATAATTTATATATATTATATAGATACAAATTTTTATTCTACTAATATTCTATTCTACCTAATATCCTATTCTAATAATCTAATAATCTAAGATTTATAGATCTAATAAGTAAGAAATAAATTAAAATAAATAGATTTAACTAAATTAAGTGAAATCTCAAAGAATACGATGATTTAATATATTATTTTATTCGTAAAAGACATGTATATTTTTTTTTAATCATTTCATTCGCGAGGAGCTGGATGAGAAGAAATTCTCATGTCCGGTTCTGTAGTAGAGATGGAATTGAGAAAGAAACATCAACTATAACCCCAAAAGAACCCGATTCCGTAAACAACATCGAGGAAGAATGAAAGGAATAGCTTTTCGAGGAAATCGTATTTGTTTTGGACGATATGCTCTTCAAGCACTTGAATCTGCTTGGATTACATCTAGACAAATAGAAGCCGGACGACGAGCAATGACACGAAATGCACGCCGCGGTGGAAAAATATGGGTACGTATATTTCCCGACAAACCCATTACTTTAAGACCTACGGAAACACGGATGGGTTCGGGGAAAGGATCTCCCGAATATTGGGTAGCTGTCGTTAAACCGGGTAGAATACTTTATGAAATGGGCGGAGTAGCAGAAAATATCGCAAAAAAGTCTATGTCAATAGCAGCATCAAAAATGCCTATACGAACTCAATTCCTTAATTTCAAAATAGGAATATAGAACCAAAGGAAAACGACCTTTTGTATACTAAAAAAAGTGGAAGTTTCTTTTTTTGTTTTGGACAAACAATATATCTTTTTTTTTTCCTTTGCATTAAAATAAAAAAAAAAAAAATGATATGATCCAATCTCAGACCCATTTGAATGTAGCAGATAACAGCGGAGCCCGAGAATTGATGTGTATTAGAATCATAGGGACTAGTAATCGCCGATATGCTCATATCGGTGACGTTATTGTTGCTGTGATCAAGGACGCAGCACCAAATTCACCTCTAGAAAGATCAGAAGTAATCAGAGCTGTAATTGTACGTACTTGTAAAGAACTTAAACGTAATAACGGTATAATAATAAGATACGATGACAATGCTGCAGTTGTCATTGATCAAGAGGGAAATCCAAAAGGAACTAGAATTTTTGGTGCAATTGCCCGGGAATTGAGACAATTAAATTTTACTAAAATTGTTTCATTAGCACCTGAGGTCTTATAAGATAAAAAATTAGACGATATAAGATAGAAAATTTCAGATTAAGAGGAGACCATGATATAGTTATAGTATTTAGTATTATAGTTATAATATTTTAATTAGTTGAATAAAAACGAAATAGAATTAATCAAATTAAATTAATTAGTAAATTGTGTTTCACGCATATACCTTTAATTAAATAATAAGAAAATTAAAATTCAGAGATTAAATAAAATAATTAATTAACAAATAAAATAATTAATTAACAAAAACCAAGAGTATGTTGATTATATCAAAACTAGCGAAAAATAATAATTTTAGTTTATCATGGGTAGGGATCCTATTGCTGAGATAATAACCTCTATACGAAATGCTGACATGAATAGAAAAGGAATCGTTCGAATAGGAGCTACTAACATCACCGAAAACATTATTAAAATACTCTTACGAGAGGGTTTTATTGAAAATGTAAGGAAACATCGGGAAGAAAACAAAAAATTTTTGGTTTTAATCCTACGCCATAGAAGGAAGAAGAAAGCACCATATCGAACTAGTCTAAATTTAAAACGAATCAGCCGACCGGGTTTACGAATTTATTCTAACTATCAAAAAATTCCTAGAATTTTGGGTGGGATGGGCATTGTAATTCTTTCTACTTCTCGAGGTATAATGACAGACCGGGAAGCTCGACTCGAAAGAATTGGAGGAGAAATCTTGTGTTATATATGGTAATCTTTTAAATATCCGAATTCGACCCAGACTTCTTATTTATTTGTTAAAAAAAGAGATTTAAAGAATAGGTTTCTAATACCATTCCTCTCGATTCCTCTTACATTAGTTAATACTTCAAGAGGATTTGCGATGGGATGAAAGAACAAAAATGAATTTTGGAAAGTTTAATTACTAAATCTGAATCACTTTTTCAATTTCAATAATATGTTCCAAGTTCGTTTAGATAATCAAGATCTGGTTTTAGGTTATCCTTTAGCCAAGATAATTTTTTTTACGTATACTACCACCACGAGATAGTATCAAAGTACTTATAATTCGATTCGAGCACGTCTAATTTATAGACTCCATAAAAAAATTTCAATGATTAGGCAATTTTTTCTTTCAACTTTAAAAGCCCTTTCGCCTTTCGTAGGAATAGAATTTAAGATTTCAAAATTTAAAGAAACTTAGTTTCTTAAAAAAAAATTATGTATATTCAAAAATTAAGGGATGAGAAATATGAAAATAAGAGCTTCTGTTCGTAAAATTTGTGAAAAATGTCGACTGATACGTAGACGGGGACGAATTTTAATAATTTGCTTCAACCCAAGACATAAACAAAGACAAGGATAATCTTTCTAAACGAGAACACTCTAAAGGATCCGATGAAAAAAAAAAAGAAAGGATCCATTTTGACATAAAATGGATATATCCATAGACCGCTGACTTATATTTATGAGATGATAAAATATGGCAAAACCTTTACCACGAATTGGTTCACGCAGAACTGGACGCATTGGTTCACGTAAGAATGGACGTAAAATACCAAAAGGAGTTATTCATGTTCAAGCAAGTTTCAACAATACTATTGTGACCGTTACAGATGTACGGGGACGAGTAATTTCTTGGTCCTCCGCTGGTACTTGTGGATTCAAAGGCACAAGAAGAGGAACACCTTTTGCTGCTCAAACCGCAGCAGGAAATGCTATTCGGACAGTAGGAATGCAACGAGCAGAAGTCATGATAAAAGGGACTGGTCTTGGACGAGATGCGGCATTAAGAGCTATTCGCAGAAGTGGTATACTATTAACTTTCGTCCGGGATGTAACCCCTATGCCACATAATGGATGCAGACCCCCTAAAAAAAGGCGCGTGTAAAAAGTAAATAGTAAATAGATTTCAAGAGAAATAAATAATTCAATGAATTCACAATAACAATATTATTATGGTTCGAGAGAAAGTAACAATATCTACTCGGACACTGCAGTGGAAATGTGTTGAATCAAGAAAAGACAATAAGCGTCTTTATTACGGACGCTTTATTCTGTCTCCACTTATGAAAGGACAATCTGATACAATAGGCATTTCGATTCGAAGAGCTTTGCTTGGAGAAATAGAAGGAACCTGTATCACACGTGCAAAATCTGAGAAAATATCACACGAATTTTCTAGTATAGCAGGTATTCAAGAATCAATACATGAAATTTTAATGAATTTGAAAGAAATTGTATTGAGAAGCAATTTGTATGGAACTTGTGACGCGTCTATTTGTGTCAAGGGTCCTGGATATGTAACTGCTCAAGACATCATCGTACCACCTTTTGTGGAAATCATTGATAATACACAGCATATCGCTAGCCTAACAGAACCAATTGATTTGTGTATTCAATTACAAATCGAGAGGAATCGCGGCTATCGTATAAAACCGACAAAAACCTTACAAGACGGAAGTTTTCCTCTAGATGCTGTATTCATGCCAGTTCGAAATGCAAATCATAGCGTTCATTCTTATGGAAATGGGAATGAAAAGCAAGAGATACTTTTTCTCGAAATATGGACAAACGGAAGTTTAACTCCTAAAGAAGCACTTAATGAGGCTTCCCGGAATTTGATTGATTTATTTATTCCTTTTCTCCATGCAGACGAAGAAAACTTACATTTAGAAAAAACTCAACACAACGTTACTTTTACTTTAACCCTTTTTACTTTTCATGATAGATTGACTAAATTAAGAAAAAATCAAAAAGAAATACCATTGAAATACATTTTTATTGACCAATCCGAATTGGCTCCTAAGATCTATAATTGCCTCAAAAGGTCTAATATACATACATTATCAGACCTTTTGAATAAGAGTCACGAAGATCTTATGCAAATTGAAGATTTTCACATAGACGATGTAAAACATATATTGGGTATTTTAGAAATAGAAAACCAAAACCATTTCGCAATGGATTTACTAAAGAATCAAATCTAAATCCATTGGATTTATATTAATTTTGATCTTCTTTAGAAAAAGAAAAAAAAATCTTTAGAAACAAAAAAAGATGAAAATTTTGAATCTTTAGCACAACCCATTACAAAATATATACAAATTTAAATTGAATAGATGTTATCTAGGGAGAATTCACTTTGAAACGACTATTCCCTAGATATCCACGTGATGATATTTTTCAATTGAATCA